AATTCAAAACTCCCTGTTATCCAATAAAGACCTAAAATTCCTAATAATAATCCAAAATCCCCTACACGATTAGTTACAAATGCTTTTTGACAAGCATTTGCTGCAATAGGTCGTGTGAACCAAAAACCTATTAATAGATACGAACACATTCCAACTAATTCCCAAAAAATATAAATTTGTATTAAATTGGAACTAGTAACTAATCCCAACATGGAAATATTAAAAAAACTCATATAAGCAAAAAATCTCAAATATCCTTGATCATGAGACATATAACTGTCACTATAAATAAGAACAATAATTGCAACAGTAGTGATCAACATTGACATAATAGAAGTCAGTGAATCAATCAAATAGCCAAATTCTAAAGAAAAATCATTATTAATCGTCCAAGACCCTAAATATTGATAAATAAAGCTGCTATTTATTTGTTCAATAGACAGCTTCATTGAAAAAAGCATAACTATACTCAAAAGCAAAATACTAGAAAAAGCCCACATACGACGAAATTTTTTTGTTGCTGTAGGAAAAAAAAGAATTCCAGCTCCTATTAAAAAAGGAACTGGAAGTGGAATCAAAGGTATGATCCATGCATATTCGTATATATGTTCCATAAAAAATAAAACTTTGAATTTTTCATTAATTTTTTCCAATTCACTGGTTCTTACCTCTTTTAAAATAAGTCAATAAAAAAGAAAGATATGGAATATCTTAAAAGTCTAATAATTTAAATTGAATTTAAGATATTTAAGATATGGAATAAATTAAAAATTATTATAATTAAAATTTTCATAATATTAAAATCAATAAATTATAATTGATCAAATGCTCAAGTTACAATTGTATTATATTCAAATAAAACATTTTTATATATCCGTCACTTTACTTTCTACTTTACATAAAAACTAGTTTACATAACATAAACTCAAAAAAAAGGGGGTGGGGGGGGTACTCCAATGTATAAAATCCTTTATAATTACTCGTGGAACTTCCTAAATTCGATAAGTTTTTCTATTATCTATCCACAGCTAACATTAAAAAAGCCAGCTTTAATTTTAATAGATAATTTAAACAAAAATCTTTCGCTATAGTTTTTTCTATGACATGTAAATTAAATGGAACATAAAACAAAATAAATAGAGATATAAATTGAAAGTTTAATTCTTTATTTAATTTTTTTAGTAAAATTTAGTAAAAAACAAATGTGATTTTGCTGATACAAAAGTTTCTATTCATTTTTTTGTTTTTAATAATCATAATTTTATAATAATCATAATATAGGGTATCGCCTATAAACTAATCAACTAAATAAAATATTAATAGATGTCTTTCACATCCAACTATAAAAATAACCTATTCATTTTTGAATGGCAGTTCCAAAAAAACGTACTTCTAGTTCAAAAAAACGTATTCGTAAAAATATTTGGAAAAGGAAGGGATATTGGGTAGCGTTAAAAGCATTCTCGTTAGCAGTATCTCTTTCTAATGGTAATTCAAAAAATTTTTTCGATAAGTAATAAAACGTTATAATAATCTGAATCCGCCGGATTCCACAAAAAGGGTATAGATAATAATAATAAATGTCATGGGGTTTTATATAAAATGAAAATAAAATAAAATCAATGATTTTAATATAGAATGAATAATTTTGATTTCCTAATGTGTTGAATTGATCAATAGAAAATCGAACTGACTTCTATCTTATGATATGTCAAATACGAACTATTCTGTTTACTCTAAAAACTACTTAAAAAAAAGAGATGATTTAATTATCTTTTTTGTATATTTTATCATGGGGATTTTTATTTTCACCATCAACCTATTTTGATAGATCTAAAAAGATGTTTTTATATCTATTGAAAAGCAAATGAAATATAAAAAAATATTTAGTAATTAATAAAATAAAAAGGAATAGGTTGTTGAAAGTTGAACCTCGGTTTTTCATTGGAATTTAAAACTTGACCCTTTTTGTTTACTTAATAATTAAGTCGCTTTATCACTAGATAGTCCCGCGCCCATTTTAAATTCCATCAAAAAAACTTTATTTTTCCTTTTTTTTTTTCGATTTATATTATAAAATTTAGTTTTAGTTGGATAGTATGTACGACCTTGAATAATAAAAAATAGATCCTATTTGGATTGTCAAATCCATCCAAATAGAGATCTATATTGATAACTTTAATCAATAAATAAAAATATTATATCTTTATATTATTTATATTTTTTGAATCGATTTACATATATATATATTATAATCTAATAATTATCGATATATTGATCTTTCCTTTCTTTATATTTAAGATTTATAAAAAAATAAGATTAAAATACCTTTCAATCTCTATTGAAACGTATTTGTTATATAAAATTTATTTGAATCGATTTGGACTTAATTTATTGTTTTTTTTTTAACTTAACACAACTTTTTGACTGACACAAGAAAAATATTAACCTTACCAATGAGTAAAATTTCAGAATGGAACTATCAAACGATACATGCATTAAAGAATAAAGAAGGTCCTTTGATTTCAATGTTGTATAAAATTGTAACACAAAAAAAGTCCTCTTTTAAAATGAATTTCATTAAGAAGATAAATGCATTTTATTATCTAAAATTTTTGAAATAAGATCGGATAAATAAAAAACAAATCATTACCAAAAGAAGATGACAAAAAAATATTTTGAGTGGGATCCCTGTATTGAAATGAAAGCAAAATTTTCTAGTTACAAGAGTACCAGCAACTTTGTTATATAAGACCAACAACCGAAAATAACAAAAAAAATAAGTCTTCGTATTTAACGCTCAAATTGGAATTTGAACGACTTTTAATTTTAATGTAATGTGTTATAAAAACATTGCATTGACTTCCTCAATCTCGACGATTGAATAAAAATAAGCTATTATTATTTAACAAGCCGCTATGGTGAAATTGGTAGACACGCTGCTCTTAGGAAGCAGTGCTAGAGCATCTCGGTTCGAGTCCGAGTGGCGGCATGCCACTTTATCAATTAGAATTGATAAATTATCAAAAAATTTCATAGTCCTATAATATAATGAATATGGAACTGAATTGAATTCTTTATTTTCGTAATTTTGAATTAAGGGACTTTTTTTATGATATTTTCCATTTTAGAGCATATTTTAACTCATATTTCTTTTTCAATCGTTGTAATTGTAATTACAATTCATTTGATCACTTTAGTAATCAATGAAATAGTAACCCTATCTGATTCATTAGAAAAAGGCATGATAGTTACTTTTTTATGTATAACAGGATTATTATTCACTCGTTGGATTTCTTCGGGACATTTTCCATTAAGTGATTTATATGAATCATTAATCTTCCTTTCGTGGAGTTTCTACATTATTCATATGATTTCTTATTTTAAAAACCAGAAAACTCATTTAAGTGCAATAACTGCACCAATCGCGATTTTTACTCAAGGCTTTGCTACTTCGGGCCTTTTAACTGAAATGCATCAATCAAAAATATTAGTACCCGCTCTCCAGTCCCAATGGTTAATGATGCATGTAAGTATGATGGTATTGGGTTATGCAGCTCTTTTATGCGGATCCTTATTATCGGTAGCACTTTTAGTCATTATATTTCAAAAAAATATAAGTAGTGTTGGTAAAATAAAACATTTATTAAATGAGTCTTTTTTTTTCAGTGAGATCGAATATATCACTCAAAAATCCACTATTTTACAAAGTACTTCTCTTTTTTCTTTTAGGAATTATTATAGGTCCCAGTTGATTCAACAACTAGATCATTGGAGTTACCGTGTTATTAGTTTAGGGTTTCTCTTTTTAACGATAGGTATCCTTTCAGGAGCAGTATGGGCGAATGAGGCATGGGGATCATATTGGAATTGGGATCCAAAAGAAACGTGGGCTTTTATTACTTGGACCATATTCGCAATTTATTTACATATTAGAACAAATACTAATTTGCAAAGTGCAAATTCTGCGATTGTGGCTTTTCTAGGTTTTCTTATAATTTGGATATGCTATTTTGGGGTTAATCTATTAGGAATAGGGCTACATAGTTATGGTTCTTTTACATTAACAACCATCTAATTGAAGAAAAGACCTGACAAATAGAAAAAGAGAACAGACGTATTACATATAGAAATATGTAAGCTTCGTTGAGAACCATTTAAATCAAGTAGTGTAGTGATTCAAATGGTTCTCACAAATGTCAAATGATCAGATTATACTTCTTTTTTTTAATTTTTTACATAAAGTAATAATTATTTTTTCATGTGAAAACTATCGCTAAAAATAATTAGATATAATAGCTTCTACCTTTTCAACTGATAGTGACAGAGCGAAATCGGGGTAAAGGCCAATACCTATTACTGGTAGAAAAATAGAGATTACAATAAATAACTCCCGTGGTCCCGAATCAAAAAAATAAGAGTTTTTAATATTCAATAACTTGTATCCATAGAACATTTGACGTGACATAGATAATGAATAAATAGGAGTTAATATCATTCCAATTGCCATTCCAAAAGTAATGAGTATTTTTGTCATTAAAAGGTATTTTTGGCTAGTAATTATTCCAAAAAATACAATTAATTCTGCAACAAAACCACTCATGCCCGGTAAGGCAAGGGAAGCCATTGAAAAGCTACTGAAGAGTGTAAAGACTTTTGGCATTGAAATAGCTATTCCACCCATTTCGTCGAGATAAACAAGACGTATTCTATCATAACTCGTTCCTGCTAAGAAAAAAAGCGCAGCACCAATAAATCCATGAGAAATTATTTGTAAAACGGCTCCGTTGAGTCCCGTATCGGTTAGAGAACTAATTCCTATAATTATGAAACCCATGTGGGATACAGAGGAATAGGCTATTCTTTTTTTTAAATTACGTTGTCCGAGAGATGTTAAAGCTGCATAGATTATTTGAATTGTGCCTACTATCAGCAACCAAGGAGAAAATATAGAATGAGCGTGGGGTAATAATTCCATATTTATACGCACCAATCCATACGCTCCCATTTTTAATAAGATTCCGGCTAGAAGCATACATGTACTGTAATGTGCTTCTCCATGGGTATCCGGTAACCATGTATGGAGGGGTATAATCGGCGATTTAACAGCAAAAGCAATAAGAAATCCAATATAGAATATTATTTCTAATGCTACAGGATATGATTGATTAGCTAATTTTTCAAAATTTAATGTTGGTTCATTGGAACCATATAACCCCATACCTAGAACTCCCATTAATAGAAAAATGGAACCCCCTGCAGTGTACAAAATAAACTTTGTAGCTGAGTATAGACGTTTCTTTCCTCCCCACATAGATAAAAGTAGATAAACAGGAATTAATTCTAATTCCCACATTATAAAAAAAAGGAAAAGGTCTTGACAAGAAAATAATCCTATTTGACCACTGTACATTGCTAACATCAGGAAATGAAATAATCGCGAATCTCGAGTAACTGGCCGAGCCGCTAAAGTAGCTAAAGTAGTGATGAATCCCGTCAGTAAAATGGGGCCTATACAAAGGCCATCTATTCCTAATCTCCAGTGTAAATCAAAAAAGTTAATCCATTTATAATCTTCTGCTAGTTGAATTAATGGATCATCAAATTGAAAATGATAACAGAATGCATAGGTTGTTAGAAGAAGCTCTAACACACATATACATATAGTATACCACTTCATTACTTTATTCCCTCTATGAGGAATAAAGAAAAGGAACAAACCTGCAAATATAGGCAAAACTACAATTATTGTTAACCAAGGAAAATAATTCGTGGTAAAGACAAGATACACTTGGACCAAAAACCCGTACCCGAAAAGAAAAAAACTCTATATTTCTTTTCGAACGCGGGTTTTTGTCGGTAAAAAAAAAAATAAAATGGATTATGAATTAAAGTGGAGTTTTCTGGAATGTATCAATAAGCTAGACCCATGCTTCGAGTTGTTTCATGCCATAAATAAACTCGAACACTCAAAAAATCTGTTGGACAGGCAGATTCACATCTCTTACAACCAACACAGTCCTCTGTTCTTGGAGCAGAAGCTATTTGTTTAGCTTTACACCCGTCCCATGGTATCATTTCTAATACATCTGTGGGACAAGCTCGGACACATTGAGTACACCCTATACATGTGTCATAAATCTTTACTGAATGTGACATTGGATCTATAAAAATTTTTAACTTTCTTAAATTTCGATCTAGTATAAACTTGTAAATGAATCACATATTCAAACGCAAACACTAGACGAATCAATGATATACCAGAATTTTTTTAATCAACCTATTCTGGATCGGTTTATAGAACACAAAAAATATCCAAAATACTTTTAGTTATTACATTTTTACAAGTATGATACCCATGTTACGAACGACTACTTATTCAACAAATTTGATTGATTGATACGAGTGGATTTTCTGTTACGATAAATTGATGAAACAATCGCTGGTCCAATAGCTGCTTCAGCGGCTGCAATAGCTATAACAAAAATTGAGAAAACATTTCCTTTTAATTGACGACTATCAAAAAAATCCGAAAAAGTGACAAAGTTGAGATTAACTGCATTTAATATAAGTTCAAGACACATAAGAGCTCTAACCAAATTTCGACTCGTGATTAATCCATAGATACCAATCGAAAATAAATAGGCACTCAAAACAAGTACATGTTCGAGCATCATTAAATTGACCAACTCCTTCTTTATTCATTTTATTTCAATCTGAACAACAATTAAACTTATTTGATTGACAAAAATATAACAAATTTGAATCTAAAAAATACCGAATATTTCGTTGTGATTGCTGGTTTTATTGAAAAATTTATGATTGACGAGCCACAGCAATTGCACCTATCAAAGCAACTAAAAGAATTATCGAAATGAGTTCAAATGGAAGAAAAAAATCTGTTGATAAATGAATTCCAATTTGTTGACTATTATTTATTAAATCTTGTTCTAGAATCTGGTTTGATTTTGTAGTCCAAATAATTCCGTACCATGATGTATTTAGAATAGTAGTAATTAATAAAACAAAAATACTTGTACAAACTAAGGAAGTAACCCCATCGCTAACAGTCCAAAGATTCAAGTCTTTGTCATATTCTGAACCATTCATGAACATTACGGCAAATATGATTAACACGTTTATAGCTCCTACGTAAATAAGGAGTTGTGCAGAAGCTACAAACTGAGAGTTTGCGAGAATATAAAATAAAGATATACAAACAAGAACCAATCCCAAGGAAAAGGCAGAAAAAATTGGATTGGTAAAGAATACCACTCCGAGACCTCCTAATATAAGAACTAATCCCAGAAATACTAAAAGAAAATCATGTATTAGTCCAGGTAAATCCATTCTATGTAAAATAAAAGATAAAAAGTTTCATGATCTTATTGACTTGAACAGAAAAATTAAATGAAGTTACTCTTTTTATAATACGTTCCTAATTAAATAAAATCCTAATGAGTTTTAATTTATGTAGACAGTAGACAGAGTTATCGGATCAATCATATAAACCTAATAAAAATAAAATCTTTGAAATATTTACGGTAGAAAAATATTCAATACAAATTAATATGGAATTTTCATCAACCAACCAAATAAACAGTTGGGATTTGTAGTTCTTAGAGCAAAAATAAACTTTTTTAATTGAGATAAAAACACAAATTTTATCAATCGGAAATTGCTCTTGAATCAAGCGATTTATCTGTTATTTTCTATTTTAGGCGAATTCAAAATTGTTCGAATTGTATAATCATCATTTATTGATATTGGTAAACGACCCAAAGCAATTTGATTATAGTTTAATTCGTGACGATCATACGTAGAAAGTTCATATTCTTCAGTCATTGATAAACAATTTGTGGGACAATACTCAACGCAATTACCACAAAATATACAGATTCCGAAATCAATACTGTAATTAAGCAATCGTTTTTTCCTAATATCAGTTTCCAATTTCCAATCAACAACAGGTAGATCTATAGGACATACACGAACACATACTTCACAAGCAATGCATTTATCAAATTCAAAGTGTATTCGTCCACGAAAACGCTCTGATGTTATCAATTTTTCATAAGGATATTGAATAGTTACAGGTAAACGATTCGCGTGAGAAAGGGTAATTATAAAACCTTGACCAATATACCGTGCCGCTCGTACTGTTTGTTGACCATAATTCATGAATCCAGTTACCATAGGGAGCATATTGTAAATATCGATAAAAATTTTTATGTTTGTTTCTTTCTCTTGTTTGAGGTGAATCGAGTAAATAGAAAATATTGGATTTATGTATAATTTTTTATAGTGAAAAGAGTTGGAAAGAAGTTGTTAATAATAAATTACCTAAAGAAATAGGTAAAAGAAATTTCCATCCAAGATTTAAAAGTTGGTCCATTCTTAGTCTTGGTAAAGTCCATCTTGTTGTGATAGAAATGAACAAGAAAAAATAAGTTTTAGCTAATGTAATGAAAATACCAATTGTCGTTTCAAAGACTCCATCTGTTTCATTTATTTTCAAAAGTTCAGGGCCGAATACGTATGGAATAGAGAAATTCCAACCGCCCAAGTAAAGAACTGTTACAAATAATGAAGAAACTAGTAGATTTAGATAGGAAGCAACGTAAAATAAACCAAATTTAATACCGGAATATTCGGTTTGATAACCTGCTACTAATTCTTCTTCTGCTTCTGGTAAATCAAACGGCAATCTTTCGCATTCTGCGAGAGAAGAAATTATAAAAACGATAAACCCTATGGGTTGCCGCCACAAATTCCATCCCCAAAACCCGTATTTTGACTGTGCCTCAACTATATCAACTGTACTTAAACTGTTAGATAATCATAGTCGGTGATAAGATCACTGTTATCATCGCTATTCCAGAACCGTACGTGAGATTTTTACCTCATACGGCTCCTCGAGGGTCATAAATAAATATAAGGACCGCCCAATTCGATATTTTTTCATCTTACTCCGTTTGTAGGATAAAAGTACAAATAAATTGAGAACTCCTGAATTATACCAATGAAATTCTGTCTGCTATACTTTTTAAAAGCACTTCTGAATTTATCTTTTCCTTTACTTTGTAATTTAATTCCAATTTTGATTCCATTGGATTTTTTTCTTGAATTGAGTAAGAACTTCATCTTTAAAGAAGATACTGCTTTTAGCAATGTAAATAGATATTTCATCTTATAATTTTTCATTACGAAACAGATACAGAGATTAATTCATGAATCATGATAAGAATTTAATCTCAATTAATATGGATATAGAAATTTTGTTGCAATTCTTTTATTTTATTCTTACTCAGAAAAAAAGTCTTTCACAAAAGTAAAGGATTACTTCGTTCCTGATAGTCATTCATTTAATCGGTGGATAGGAGCATACTCTGGATCGGAATTATGGGGAGTACGACTTGATCATTTCTACCAAATTAAAGCCCCAATTAGTATTTCTTTTAGATAATAAAAATGTATTTTCGGATAAATTACATAATCTCTATTACTAATCCTTTGTGTACCTTGGTGTTCCTAATCATCCACTCCTTTTTTTGGAATCTCCATATCATGTATGGTAACACATACAAAGTAGAGTAAAAACTACATAGAGTTTTTTTTTTTCAACCCGCTTCAAGAGATGATGACTAATCAATTCGTCTTGGGGGAACCCTTTTAGGTTTACTTTCACTTAACTCTTGTACATAGAACATGAGACTCAACCTTTTTACAGCAAATTAAAAAGCTGTTTTATTTCACTCATCTAACTATCTAGTTTAGTTCATCAACACGAATAGTGAATAACATCACCCTGAAGTGAAGGGGTGAATAAAAAAATAAGATATCTATTCAATGTATTAAGGTTCATTCTTAAAAACCGAGAAATAAAATAAATGTTGATGTCCTAACGAATCACACGTAGAGATATTGATAACACACATAGAGTTAATGGTATTTCATAACTAATTGATTGGGCAGCAGCCCGTAGACCACCTAAAAAAGAATATTTATTATTTGATCCATATCCTGACATAAGAAGTCCAATCGGAGCAATACTTGAAATGGCGATCCATAAAAAAACACCAATACTTAGATCGGCTAGAACAAGACGGTAACTAAAAGGAATTACTGAATAACTTAATAGAATTGATATGACTGCTATTGAAGGTCCGACACTGAATAAGCTCGTATCTCCTCTAGATGGAAGAAGGTTCTCTTTGAAAAGTAGTTTTGTCCCATCTGCTAGAGCTTGAAGAATTCCCAAAGGTCCGGCATATTCAGGTCCAATACGTTGTTGTATCCCTGCAGATATTTCTCTTTCTAACCACACAATTACGAGTACACCTATTGTAATTCCCAATACAAGAATAACAATAGGAACAAGCATCCATACGGTCTCATATATCTCTTTTAAAGATTCTAATCTAGAAAAAGAATGGATAGCTTGTACTTCTGTTGTATCAATTATCATTTCAACGATCAACTTCCCCCATAATGATATCTATGCTACCTAGTATCGTCATAATATCAGCCAATTTCATTCTTTTAACTAACTTAGGAAGAATTTGCAAATTAATAAAACCCGGCGGGCGAATTTTCCATCTCCAAGGAAAAACACTTTGATCTCCTATCAAATAAATTCCCAATTCCCCTTTTGGAGCTTCAACTCTTACATAAAGCTCTTGTTTTGACAATTCAAAAGTCGGAGACGGTTTTTTACTAATAAATCGGTATTCAAAATCATTCCATTCCGAATCTCGTGCTCTATTAAAGCGTCGAATTTCTAAATTCTCATAGGGACCCCCCGGAATTCCTTCTAAAGCTTGTTGAATAATTTTGATAGATTCCGCCATTTCACTAATTCGTATTAAATAACGAGCTAATGAATCTCCTTCTTTTTGCCATTGGATTTCCCAATCCAATTCGTCGTAACACTCATAATGATCAACTTTACGAAGATCCCATTTGATTCCGGAAGCTCTTAGCATTGGTCCTGACAAACCCCAATTTATTGCTTCTTCTCCGCTAATAATTCCCACTCCTTCAACTCGTTCTAAAAAAATAGGATTTCTTGTAATAAGCTTTTGATATTCAGTAATCCTGGTTAAAAAATAATCACATAAGTCCAAACATTTATCTATCCATCCATAAGGTAGATCAGCAGCTACTCCTCCAATACGAAAATAATTATGCATCATTCTCATTCCGGTGGCAGCTTCAAATAGATCATATATTAATTCTCTTTCTCTGAAAATATAGAAGAAGGGTGTCTGTGCACCAATATCTGCCATAAAAGGTCCAAGCCATAACAAATGAGAAGCTATCCGACTTAATTCCAACATAATAGTTCTTATATAACTAGCTCTTTTAGGTACTTGAATATTTCCTAATTGCTCTGGTGCATTTACAGTTATTGCTTCTGTGAACATAGTAGCTAAATAATCCCAACGTGTTACATAAGGCAAATATTGTATAATTGTTCGGTTTTCCGCAATTTTTTCCATCCCTCTGTGTAAATAACCTAGTATGGGTTCACAGTCAATAACATCTTCGCCATCTAAAGTAACGATTAGTCGAAGAACACCATGCATTGATGGGTGCTGAGGCCCCATATTTACTATCATGAGGTCTTTTCTTTTAGTTGGTCCAGTCATAGGGTTTTCCCGGATTTCTTATTCCATGAATTGCTGAAAATTAAAAGAAATTGATCAAAATTCAAGCTAGAATAAATAAAAAACTTAAAAATGACTCTTCAAATTAACGTCTTTTTAGCTCTCGAATATTCAATTTACTGATTAATTCTTTATAACGTATTCTATTTTTTTTTGACAAATAAGCCAGCAGGCGTTGGCGTTTTCCTAGAATTTTACGTAGACCTCTCTGAGATGAATAGTCTTTTTTGTGTAATTCCAAATGTGAAGTAAGTCTCCGTATCGTTTTTGTAAAACGGAATACTTGAAATTCAACAGACCCTCGGTTTTCTTCTTTTTCTTCTTGCGAAATAAAAGATATGAATGAATTTTTTATCATAAAAAATTCTTATACTTCCTATTTTACGAATATGAATTTTACTGATCAGTAATAATAATGGGAGCTATTTGAATCTGGTATACAAAAATTTCGTTATTGATTCATTTCTGGATCTAATTGATCCATCAGTGAATTAGTATCATGTATCAGAATGGACTGTAAGACAAGGTGTGTGTGCATTTATTTCATTTATATATTCGGTATATATATCGGTATAGGATATAATAGGATATATATAGTATACGAGGGAATAAATAAGATAAAAGTTTAATCAATGAATTTTCTATTGTGGATACATATGTATCCTTAACATATTGAATCGACTACCATTATTAGTATTAAACCAATAGCGATTCATACAAGCTAAATCTTCTACTCTATAATTGGGCCAAAGAAATAATTTGAATTGAATTAATTTTATTTGATCTCTGTCAAGATCTTTCTTTTCATACAAAAATTGACCACAATTTTTTATTCTGTTGAAAGATATTGTATTTTGATCTATAGAATTTATATTCTTTGAATTTAAACAAATTAGGATTCGGAATTCTCTCCGACGTCTAGATGATAAAATATTTTCAGAAACAAGGAAATCGGACTTATTTTGTTCTCTTTTTTTCATTATATTTTGTTGTTTTACAATTAATTCTTTCTTATCAACATTTTCTCTATATCTTTTTTTATTCTTTTGGTCTTTACACTTGTGAACTAATGAAATACCTATGGTTTGATACATAATAAATTGTCCATGACCTTTTACAGCTAGACGAAGGGGTTCGATAATAAATATCCCTTTTTTTATCAATTCTGTAAAAGTGAAATCTTTCTCCATCAGCATTATATCCAGATGAAATTCTTTCCTTTCAATAGAGGATATAGAAATTTTTTTCGGATTTATCAATCTAAGCAGGAGACAATATACCTTGATATTATTGATTAGATCTTCGTTCAAAAGATTATTCCATCTGAATTGAAAAAGCAAATACTTTTTTCGCAGGAAATCAAATTCTGTTTCCATACTGCTTTTTTCTTGTTTTTTCTTTCTACGTTTTGGTTCTTCGTAAATCTCATTTTGTTGGGTTGAGAGAACCGATTCAAGGTTTCCCTGGTTTTGGGCATCTGATAAAATATTTTGGTGACTTATAGGTTCTTTTTCTTCTTGATTCCTATTTGCTAATTCAAAAAAATTTTTTTGATTGGATGGTATAAGGGTATCTTTTTTTTGCTTTAGATTCATGTTTTTAATTTTACTAAAATTTTTGCGTACGTTAAAATTAAAAAAAAGTGACTGAATTGGTATAACCCACGGTTTTTGTTTATATGCATTATAAAAAAATACAAATTCGGGAAAGAACCAAAGGTCCAGATTGGATATCGGGCGGTTTAATATTTCGTCATTCATTCTCATCCAATCAAAAAGTGTTTTTTTGTGATTGGATGCATTTATTTCTTGATGAATTATGAAATAAAAATGATCTTTTTTATCCATTTTATCCATAAGTTTATAATTATGAGTATCAGTCTTAGTATTTTTATTATTGTTGGTACTGATATCGAGCCAGGTTTCAATGTCGACTTTATTTCTAAGACAAAAATTGATAAGTGTCCAATCCAAATATTTTCTATCTGTATTTTTCTCCCTATCCATAGAATCTTTTAATTCTAGAGAATTAGTGATAGGAATACTCTCCCACATATCCAAAAATTTTTGTTTCTGTGTATTATAGTTATAAGTATCAGAAATTTTTTGATTCTTATTTACTTGAAATGGTAACCCATAATTATCTGAGTCCTTATTATTTTCAGAATAAATCAATTGATATGATAAAAAATCATATCGATAAATTTTTTGAAAATTTTCTTTGTTATTTGGCCATACCATTAAGTGGGTTTTATAATCATTTTCTTTTTCATATGAATCTTTTGTTTTCAAATATTTATTGTCAACCTTACAAAGTTGATTGATTCTAATTTGCCACTTTTGTGGTACTAAGTCAAACCATTTGAGATGAGAAAAATCGTATTGATAATGATTCTTTAACCAATTTTTCCATTCATTCCTTCCATAATTTTTATAATTTAATTTTGAAGGAATTATTCCGTGTGTTCGAAAAGAATCTTTTATTTCATTTTTGAGAAATAAAGATGTTCCGGGATATTGAACAACAGATCTGAACTTATACAAGTTCATAACTTGGGTTTGTGATAATTTGTAAAATACATAGGCTTGTGAGAGGGAAGATAAACCAAGAAATATTTTAGAATTATTACTATTAAAAAGTGATTTTTTTATAGTAGAAATAAATCGGATTTTATTTTGATTTGTTTTATCAAGTCTTTCTTTATTTTTATTATTATTATAAATGTATTTATCAATGGATTTTGTTGTTGACTCAAGAAAAAGTTGTGCATTGATCCTGGAAATATTACTGATACATGCAAATATATCTATGTATATGCTTTCCCTGAAAAATTTTATAAAATAATGTGATTTACGGATTAATCGAGCAGTTCTTCTTTTTAATATCTGAAAAATATTTTTTTGTGCTTCTAATCTTTTAGCACTAGAACTTGCTTTGTTAGGACTAATATTTATTTTTAGAGGACTAAATACTCCTTTTTTGTCTTTTGTAATTCTTTCTATTTTATTTATGATTGTATTTGTTCTATCAGTTAAATCTTTTAGTTTTTTTTCTATGAGTAAATAATTTGTCCAATCAATGGATCGGATTTTAATAGATGATTTCTGAATAATTGGATTAGTTATTATAGAATCTTTTTCGTTGTTTATTTCACTCGAATCTTCGTTCCATGCAAATACTAGAATTGGATTTACTTTTAAAAGTTGTTTCATTAGGATTTTTATAAATTGAAAGTTTTTTATAATCCATTTTTCTTTTGGAACCTTTATACAAAATTTTGTTCGTTTCTTTCGAAATTTTATAATTTTTTGTTCGAGTTTTTTAAAAATGG